TAATGAAATACCTATGGCTTGATACATAAGAAATTCTTCCAGATCTTTTATAGACGAAGTTAATAGGGGTTGGAACTTCATCAAACCAAATTCCGCCCAGTTAAACAGAGTAGACTCCTTCGAATAATGACTGACAATTCTGTCTACCGGCAGATCTCCCATTTTCAAATAGGCTAAAAGCCTTCGTTTACTTTGTAAACGCCCTTTTGTGTTACCCACCATCTGCATTAAGCTCAGCCGCTCGAGCATATCCTCCTCAACTAGCCGCTCGGTGTGGATGCTAAAACCCAAATACTTCTCTTGAAGGTCAACGAAATCTACTAGCCTCGGCGAGTCACTCCGGTATTGTGTTTTTTTTTTACGGAACCCTTTTTCATAATCTTCTCTAATAACTTCTTGGATGTCTTCGATGTCGATGTCTTCGATGTCGATGTCTTCGATGTCGATGTCTTCGATGTCGATGTCTTCGATGTCGATGTCTTCGATGTCGATGTCTTCGATGTCGATGTCTTCGATGTTTTGACTAACATTTTCTTTTCCTTTAGTTTCTTTTCCTTTAGTTTCTTTTCCTTTAGTTTCTTTTCCTTTAGTTGCTTTTCCTTTAGTTTCTTTTCCTTTAGTTTCTTTTCCTTTAGTTTCTTTTCCTTTAGTTGCTTTTCCTTTAGTTGCTTTTCCTTTAGTTTCTTTTCCTTTAGTTGCTTTTCCTTTAGTTTCTTTTCCTTTAGTTGCTTTTCCTTTAGTTTCTTTTCCTTTAGTTGCTTTTCCTTTAGTTTCTTTTCCTTTAGTTTCTTTTCCTTTAGTTGCTTTTCCTTTAGTTTCTTTTCCTTTAGTTGCTTTTCCTTTAGTTTCTTTTCCTTGACTAACATTTTCTTTTTTTTGACTAACATTTTCTTTTCCTTGACTAACTTCTTCTTTTCCTTGACTAACTTCTTCTTTTCCTTGACTAACTTCTTCTTCTTCTTCTTCTTCTTCTTCTTCTTCTTCTTCTTCTTCTTCTTCTTCTTCTTCTTTTCCTTTGAAATTTAAAAGAAGTAACTTCATAGGTCTAAGCCACGGGTTCATTTGATATGTCCTCTTACGTAGCATAAATTCTGGGAAGAACCAATCTTCCTGATTCGAATCTTCCTCATTCGAATTCGCTCTGGGTGCCTTTAAGATTTCTTCATTCATTCCCATCCAATTAAAAAAGCTTTTTTTGTCTTCTTTGAGTTCTGGATCTTCTTTGAGTTCTGGATCCTTTTCGATTTCTGGATCCAAGAGCATTTTTGGAACGATATCATAAATAAGACCTCTATTCTCATTCTCAATTATTTCAGAATTCTCATTCTCAATTATTTCAGAATTCTCATTCTCAATTATTTCAGAATTCTCATTCTCAATTATTTCAGAATTCTTAGTCTCAATTATTTCAGAATTCTTAGTCTCAATTATTTGAGAATTCTTAGTCTCAATCTTAGTATTTGTATTATGGTTAGGGTCGATCTTTTTCCCGGCCTCCAAATTGACTAGATATTTTTCTAAAAACTTCCAATCAAAGTCCATATATTTTCTTTCAGGTTTTTTCTTTCGCATTTTTTTCAGAGACATATAAACCTTGTCTAGATAATTGTCTAGAGAATTCTTGTCTAGATAAACCTCGTCTAGATAATCCTCGTAATAATCCGTTTCTAGATAAAGCTGGTCTATAGAATCCTTGAAATAAACCTTGTCTAGAAAACTCTTGTCTAGATAATCCTGATAACCCTTGTGATAATCCTTGTCTACATAAGTATTGTCTAGATAATTGTGTAGATGTAGATAAGTACTGTCTCGATAAAGCTTGTCTAGAAACTTCTTGTCTAGTATCCAATTCTTGAAATAAGTCTTGAAAACAATCTCCTCTGGTATATCAAATAAGTCGATCTCTTGGCTCTTATTTACTTGTAATGGCAATTTAGAAATAGAGGAGTCCTTCTTAGTTTCAGAAGAAATGTATTTATATGCTAAAAGATCATATTTATAGTTTTTCTTAAACTTAGTTTTTTGATTTCTTACTAATGAATATACTTCAGAATCATCTTGTTTTTTGGAATGAAGTAATGGGTCTTTTTCATATGAATCTCCTTTATTTAAATCGTTATTTTGAGGCGTATGGCGTCGGTTGACTTTATTTCGCCAGGCTTGTGCGCCTACTCGCTCCCAATGAACCTTAGATAAATTGTATTGAGACTGACCTCTTAACCAGTTTTTCCATGGATTCGTTCCAAAATTTCTAAGTTTCTTATGCTTTAATTCGGAATGAAATATTCCCTGTCTTTCAAAAGAATCCTTTATTGCAGTCTTAAGAAAAAAAGACGTTCCGCGATATTGAAGAACAGATCTTAACTTATCACTAACTAGGGTTTGTGATAATTTGTAAAATACATATGCTTGTGACAGGGAAGATAAATTTGGCAAGGAAGCAAATTTCGGAACAATCTGTGACTTCCGCTTATTTATATTTTTTATAGTCGAACTAAAGGTAATTCTTTTTTGATTTGTTTCAGTATTGGAAATGTCTTTCTCAAAAAATTTTTTTGTTAAATTGATTCTAGGAATCTTAATGATACATAGAAAGATATCTAGGTATATTTTGTATATTTTTTCAATGAAAATATTTTGAAAATAATTCCATTTACTTATTAATCGAACATTTCTTCTTTTTACAATTTTCCAAATATTTTTTGGTGATTCTACATTATTATTTTGCTTTTTGTTGTTAGGACTATTATTTAGTCCTGGAGTTACTTTTTTTTTTTCTTTTGTAATTCTTTCTATTTGATTTTTGATTGTGCTTGTTCTATTAATCAGATTTTGTATTTTTTCTTCTGAATTTGTAGAAGCTGTAGATCGAATTTGACTAAATGATTCATTAATTATCTCATTGCTGATTATAGAATCTTTTTCTTTTTGAGTTTCACTCGATTCATCTACTCCTATCCCTTTCAATCTTGTATTTTTTTTGATTATTTTCAAAATTGTGCTTTTTAGAACTAGAACCCTTTCTTTAAGCCGTTTTATGCTTTCGTTAAGCCGTTTTATGCTTTCTTTTGCGTTTCCTAGAACTCTAACAAAATTTTGCTTTATTTTTGGGTTGAAAACGCTTCTTATAAGTCGAAAGGCGCTCCCTTCCAATTTTTCTGCTGCGAATCTTTGACTTTTTTTGCCTAGTTCTTTAAAAATGGGCCCCCAAAAAATGGAAAAGGAACGGTTGGGTCGGACACCACCCCAAGGATAGTCAGCTAGTCCCCAGAAAGACCTTATAAAAGCATAATCGTTGGTTATCCTTTGTCTATCATCCGCTGTGTGCCAAGGTTTCAACTCTAAAGGCCATAAAACTTTGACCTGAAGACCGTATTCCCACCACTCCTCCGGAAAGTTCCTGATGGATATGACGCCTATAGCAAAACCGTCATCGTTGCATAAAAGATGAGTCTCGTTTTCCCAGTCCTTTCTATCCTCAGCCCACTCGGGCTGCTGCAAAAATAAGATACGACCAATATTTTTAGCTATTATCGCTAAAGGCAATGCAATATATCTTCTCAAATAGGAGTTCAAAATTAATACGATACCTCTTACTCCTAGCCCATAATAAAGCTCATTCCATGCATCTATTCCATCCATCCGGAACAGCTCTTCTTCGGGGTCTAGTTCGATTTTATCTTTTTTGATTCTTTTCAATTTTTTCCGTTCTTTCAATGCTTTGCTTTTTTTTTCGTCTATCTTCCTTTTTGTCTTCCTTTTTGTCTTCCTTTTTGTCTTCCTTTTTGTCTTCCTTTTTGTCTTCCTTTTTGTCTTCCTTTTTGTTTTTGTCTGTTCTTTCTTAGGTCCCTTAAGAGTGAAAAGGTCCCCTTTTTTGATTCCAAACCTATGCATCAAATTTTGCATTTTCAAAACAAGGGGTTTCACTACCCTAAAAGAACTAGACAGTGTACTTTTTAAGAAGCCCAAAAAAAGAGGGGAATGCGGAAACATTTCAATCTGTCTTACAACAACTCCGTTTTTACGCCTTAGGACGCTCGCAACACCTTTGATGTCATCCTGATGCCAAAATTGGTCGCGCACCGCTCTCAAGGAGGTCCTCCACACGTCCTTATTCTCGGTTTTCCACTCGATATTGGTGGTGAGGCTGCCAACGTGAACATGAGCAAGGCTTTTCTCAAAGTCAATACTATAAGGGTCTCCCCCACTCTTGATCAAATCCTTCATAACCTTCTTATTAATCTCTTTAGCAATCTCCGGATCAATCTTATTACTATCTTTATCAAAATTTTTGATAAGTAAATTTTGAGTATCCTGATTCAAAATAATTTCATATTTGTATTGTGCTGATATAATATCAAAGCACTCATCATCTCCCCGCTTGGTCACAAAGGGTTCGTCCAGGTCGTATACGACCTCGCGGAGTAATACGTATGACCAGCGAGGGACGCGTTGACGGATGTGCGCTCGTCCCGCCCTTTCTCCCACTTTATAAGTCCTTAGTTGCTGTAGCTTTTTTAGTTTTCGCTGGTTCCAATCAATGCTTCCCCCCCCTTTTTCCCAAGGCTTAGAAAAAAATTTTGCCAAAGGATTATAATATAATTTTCCTTCTGCTCTTAGTTTTAGTGTTTTACTTTTGAGTATCGCGAAGATTCTCTCTTCATATTTTGGGGACTCGAAAATGAAACCTGGCAAAAGGGTCTCATGAATTTGATTTAGAGCAAGGATTTGCTTAAGTTGAAATTCTGTAGCTGTAGGTTCAGCGTCGATTCTTTCACGAGATTCTGTAGGTTCAGCGTCGATTCTTTCACGAGATTCTGTAGGTTCAGCGTCGATTCTTTCACGAGATTCTGTAGGTTCAGCGTCGATTCTTTCACGAGATTCTGTAGGTTCAGCGTCGATTCTTTCACGAGATTTTGTAGTTCCATCGTCGATTCTTTCACGAGATTTTGTAGTTCCATCGTCGATTCTTTCACGAGATTTTGTAGTTCCATTTTTTTTTCTTCGACGAGATTGCATTGCGTTCTGGACTTTTTCACGAGATTGCATTTCATTTTTTTTTCTTCGACGAGATTGCATTGCATTCTGGACTTTTTCACGAGATTGCATTTCATTCTTTTTTATTCCACGAGATTTACGAGATTGAATTACATTGTAGACTTTTTCACGAAATTCACCCAATTGAAGAAGTGCCCTTTCGTCGCGTAGACGTGCTTCTTCGCGTAGACGTGCTTCTTCGCGTAGACGTGCTTCTTCGCGTAGACGTGCCTTTTCTTCCCTTTTCTCCTGTTCTTTGCTTTTCGGTGCCTTTTCTTCGCTTTTCTCCTTTTCTTCGCTTTTCTCCTTTTCTTCGCTTTTCTCCTTTTCTTCGCTTTTCTCCTTTTCTTCGCTTTTCTCCTTTTCTTCGCTTTTCTCCTTTTCTTCGCTTTTCTCCTTTTCTTCGGGATCCTCGATTACTTTGCTAAACTTTTTGATTCTTCCACGAGAGGGCCCATTCAACAAAGGATCATACCTTTTTGGTAGGCAGAGGCAGGTTTCGTTCATTTTCTCAATACAAACCCGAGTCCTTTTGTCGAGTATATCTAGAAAAAGAAATCCCATGTCTAGAGCCTCAATTCTCTTTATAAACTCGTTATTTAAGTTGTTTTGTCTTTGTTTGTTCTTATAAAGCCAATCTTTGTCTAGTTTATCAAAGGAGAGTCTTTCTACTGTGGACGAAGATATCATCCCTTTCGTCAGTTCCTTAAAACTAGAAAAACTAGGAGGATCTGTAAAAGATATTCTTTTTTTTCCATCACTTCGGCATGTATCAAAAAAATATTGTGAAGCTTCCTTTCTTACAGCCCCAAAAAAGTGTTGATTGCTTATGTATCGTACTGGACGAGTCCATTGAAACTGAAAAAAATCGGACGCTAAAATGCTTTCCACCACTATGGGGTCTTTTTGATCTTTTTCTTCATCCAGATCCCTTCCCCAAGACTGGGGAGGAATTTCTTCTTTGAATAGCACTTTTTTTCGTGCAATCTCCTCTTTCTTTTCCTCTTCCTTTTCCTCTTCCTTTTCCTCGTCCTCGTCCTCCCAGTAAGTGTCAGCTTCTCGGCCTTGTCTGGCTAACCAATTTGGTTGCAGTTGTGGGGCTTGGACGCTTGTCAGTGGATGTGGAAAAATGAATAAAGGTATTCTGCCTAAATAGTAGGCACAGGTAACAAATAAGAAAATATTCACGAACCGACCCGTGTTTCTCCTCAAGTTTATTAACAGCAAGTACTGAATTTCTGACACAACCCACTGAAAGGTTCGCATAAGGAATTCAAATTCTTCCCCAAGGGACCTAACAAGGTACTGATAAATCTTCTTTTTGTATTTATTCAATTCTGACTTAATGTACTTATTCAATTCTGCCACACGGTACTGAAAGTGTGAAAAACGGACCTGAAATTTTGCCCCAAGGTACTTATAAATGTACTTATCCAATGCTGACACAAGTTCCTTCTTAGATCTACTCAAAAGATAGATCCGTATCCAGTCGAATAATCTTTTCGTCAATAAAAGGAAACAAATGTGACCAATTAACCAACCAACAAAACTACTTGTTACAAATAACATCTTGTTGTTGCATCGAAACATATAAACGTTGACTAATCTGGCTAACGTTGAATTTGGTAAAAGGATCTGGTTGGCTAATTGAAAAATGAAAGTATTCAGGAAAATGAGGAAATTGCTTCTGGTACTGGTAGTGATAGTATAGTCCCAATTGTCGGCTGCGAAATAAAGCAAAAGATACGGTAGAAATAGTACAGTTAGTATATGAGGTGTCCACAATAGTCGATGCAGAGGCCTATTATAGATCGACATGAACCTCACGAGCTGGCCCATAATCAAACCAGTTATTGCTGCTGCCTTCTGCTCGGGTTCTTCAACGAAAAGGAAGAGATAAGCGGGCCTTATGGAGAATGTAGTTAGAAATCCATAATAGAGTCCGATCCCAACGACCGAATTGGTTATCTTCATACACAAGTTTACGAACGATTGAAATAGCATGATCACCACCTCCTTGGTTTTATTTTTTTTTTCTATTGTCTATTGCAATAGACAATAAAATTTGTATCTATTTTTGTTTATATATTTTTTTATATATATGTGATTTTTGTTTATATATTGAATTATATATATGTGATTTTTGTTTATATATTGAATTATATATATGTGATTTTTGTTTATATATTGAATTATATATATGTGATTTTTGTTTATATATTGAATTATATATATGTGATTTTTGTTTATATATTGAATTATATATATGTGATTATTTTTCGTTTTTATACAAATTTTTTCTTTATATAAATTATTTAAACGACCGAATTGATTATCTTGAGGCATAAAGGTACTAAAGATTACAAAATCATGATAACCCTCCAGTTTTTCTTTTTTGTTTTCTATTGCTATAGAATTTGTATAGTTCTTATTTCGTTCTTAGGATGATGATTTTGAAACTTT